ACGTTCTACCGAACTGAACTAAGAGCGCTTTATTATGATGGGAGATACGGATGTCAAGAAAAGGATTCTTTTTGTACCCCCAATACATCTTGTATGTATAGTATCATAAAATGGTAGATTGTGTCCAATTTTAATCGATCTCAATTGACCCCTCGTTACTGTCCATAGGAGAAGTGATAAGTAGGGATGACAGGATTTGAACCCGTGACATTTTGTACCCAAAACAAACGCGCTACCAAGCTGCGCTACATCCCTTTCATTTGTTGTACAGTGCCATTGTAGGGAATCCATGTTTTGTTTTCCACATCACAATTTCCTCTATCTAAATAGAATTTATTTTGCCATTTCTTCTTTTTGGTTTCATTCTCATAAAGAATTATATACATACCTAACATATAAACGTATAAAGGAATGAATATTTATCAGTAGTGCTCAGGAAGGAGGGTTCATCTTTTTCTGTTTTAGGGACAGGTAGATTTCATCTACCGGATCGTTGTATATATCCATTTTGGTTAGAGATTCCCCGTACAAATGATCTTTAACTACATATGCATCTGATCATATATGTATTACAATATACAATAAAGTCAATAAAGTTAAAGAAAAAGAAGGAGGATTTTCAATGCGAGATATAAAAACATATCTCTCCACGGCACCTGTGCTAACTACTCTATGGTTCGGGTCTTTGGCGGGTCTATTGATAGAGATCAATCGTTTATTCCCAGATGCGTTGACATTCCCCTTTTTTTCATTCTAGTTATTGACATGGGAAGGGATCAAGAAGATTAGAGATACAATAAATTCTCTGTGACTAACCCCCCCCTTTTTTTCGGTTCTTTAGGATAGGAAAGAAAGAGTAAAGAATAAAAGTGGATTGAATCTCATCGAAACTCGGGTTCGGGTTAATATAGGGAGAACAGAAATGGAAATGTGGGTCGAGGGCAGGCTGTTCAAGATCATACAAGATACTAAATGAAATACTGGGATTGGGAATAATTGATAGTTAGAAATATTTGTATTACTTAATAATTTGATTACTCTATTGATTGCAACGAAATCTTTCATAATTGAATTGGATTTCGAGTTAGCAACTTCTCGTCTATTTATTTTTCATTCCTTTCTTCTTCGCTTCGGTTCGAATCGAAAATAGAAGAATTGAGTGAATTCAAAATCCAAAGGAGGTTCATGGCTAAGGGTAAAGATGTCAGAGTAGTAGTTATTTTGGAATGTACCAGTTGTGTCCGAAATGGTTTGAATAAAGAATCGCGGGGCATTTCCAGATATATTACTCAAAAGAATCGACACAATACACCTAGTCAATTGGACTTGAAAAAATTCTGCCCTTATTGTTACAAACATACGATTCATGGGGAGATAAAGAAATAAATCGAACGGAACGCGTGTGCCACTCTTCCAAGGAAGAGGAAGAAATTACATATACATATATAATATATACAAATCCAGTCCTATTTTGGTCGGATCCGAAATGAATGTGAAGAAATAGGATTTTAGAAATAAGAAATAAAACATGGATAAATCCAAGCGGCCCTTTCATAAATCCAAGCGATCTTTTCATAGGCGTTTGCCCCCAATTGGATCGGGGGATCGAATTGATTATAGAAACATGAGTTTAATTAATCAATTTATTAGTGAACAAGGAAAAATATTATCTAGACGAGTGAATAGATTAACCTTGAAACAACAACGATTAATTACTATTGCTATAAAACAAGCTCGTATTTTATCTTCGTTACCTTTTCTTAATAATGAGAAACAGTTTGAGAGAACCGGGTCGATCCCTAGAACTACTGGTCCTAGAACCAGAAATAAATAAGCCTATTCCTCAATCGAATCAAAACTCTAATTCGAACTCAGATTGAAGTTTTGTTCGAGAAAGCCGAGAGATTGTCGCGCCGTAATGTAATAATCAAAAAAAGAATGGGGGAAGAATAAATCTTTTTTTTTATTGAAACGTGTTCGTTCATTCCTACTACTTATCTTATCATACGAATTTCTACTATACCCTCCCGGAGTTCATTCTCCGGGGAACTCCGTTTAAAGTATTCCAGTGAATTCCTTCCAATCTCCTTATTTGATGATCGCATTGGAAATCGTGTCAAGACAATTCCTATTTGATATGGCTATTTGTGCAGGTATTTTACGATTAAGAAGCAACTGCCTCTTGTACAGATCAAGTATTAATCGACTATAACTATGGGATCCCCTATTCTCACGAGTTACTGCATTTATCCGAGTGATCCACAAACGACGAAAACTTCTCTTTCGCCTGCCTCTATCCCGATGAGTGGAAACCAAAGCTCTCATTTTCTGTTGAGTAGCAGTTCGAGTAAGTCTTGAATGAGCCCCTCGAAAGGTTGCTGCAAATAAACGAATTTTTGTTCTACGTCTCCGAGCTATATATCTTTGTCTAACTCTGGTCATTGAATCAAAAGAAACTTTGATGAATAACTAATTGATTTCTTTTCTTTCAGTCATTCTTTTCCCCTCTCCTGGTTTATTAATAACAAAACGGATTCTTCCGATGTATAAAATGAAAATCCAAATTCCAATGGCTTTTGCTACTATAACCTTCCCAACCACGATTTTTTTATTTCTTCCAGGCATTTCACCTCAAAAAAAAAAAAAGAAATTGTACCGATATTAGGTATAAAATAAATCGTAAATGGACAAATAGTGGCTTCCATCGTTTCTATGGTTACTTCTTAAACGGCGAGGTCCTCTCTATACGCCGGAGCCCCTTTCCTCATTTAATCAATGTTATTGGTAACTTGTACAGTTCACGCTCTTTGGCTCTACCGATGAATTATCGAGTAATAGGTCTTTTTTCAATGGGATCTATCCATACAGTGACGGCATTTAATTATGAAGGTTGAATAGGTAGCTGACCCTGTTAGTCCGTTCTTGCAAGAGTAGGAGCATAATCTTTCTGCTTCTTAAATATCATTTCCCCGCTTAATGGATAACCATTTGCTACCAATGGGAATTGCTTTTCATCTCAAATCGAGGTGATTGGATTTGCACCAATGGAAACCATAAATTCCGTACAAATAGAGGTATACGAGAGATCTTTATTTTTCGATAGTGAATGGAGTTCTTCCATTCTATTCATTGGTACGAGTCATTGATACTGTAAAAATCGTCTCATTTGTTCTAGCTCATGATCCGAACGAGTCGCACATACACCCTAGTACATGTTCCTCGACGCTGAGGACATCCTCGAAGAGCGGGGGATTTCGTGACATTTCTGATTGGCTGTCTTGTGTTTCTAATAAGTTGTTTAATAGTTGGCATGCTGAATCATATACAGAATGGGCTGGTTTAGATCGATCCTAACCGGATGATTATGAATTACTTCCATTTCATATTTTACCCAGGTAAGAAGATAAAAGATCAAATAAGGGTTCATTCAAATTATGATTCGAAATGGAATCAAAGATTTATGCAAAATCCCCGGTATTTTCGATCGCTACAAGATCAACAATGCCATAATCTTGGGCTTCTGTTGCTGACATAAAAACATCCCTTTCCATGTCTTCGGATACAACCCATAAAGGGTTGCCCGTTCTTTGTACATAAACCCTTGTGAGGGTTTCGCGGAGTTTCAGTAGTTCTTCCGCTTCCAGGATAAATTCTCCTGTGGGTGCCTCATAAAAAGAACTAGCAGGTTGATGGATCATAACCCTGATGATATAACATAATGAACGATTCCTCTATCTCGCATGATTGGGCGAAGGGAAGGGATAAAGAATAACAAGCAGGGAGAAAAAGATAGAATTGAACAACCGTACAGGCATCTTTTGTGCATACGGCTCTGTAATGGAATTTTTTTTTCTCTTTTTTCATCGAAGAAAGAGACAAGTCGAATCTATCAGACCCAGATCGTTGAATGATCCATTTACCATCCTTCCTTTCGGAGTAATCAAAAAATACTATGATGGTTCCGTTGCTTTATATATTTATCTCGTCTGTGATTCAGCAATCCCAAAGTTTCTTTCTGATCCGATCAAATACAAATAAGTAAAAAATGATCTTTTTTTTTTTGATTTTCACACTCTTTCATAACATAAATATTGGAAAGAGACTTCTGATGTGGAAGCAAAAAGGTTTGTGACGCTGAAATGGACCCCGATACATAAGATCAAGTCGGAAATAACCTTTCTTTCATACTACTATCTCGATACATAATCTCATATTATGAAAAAATAATAATAGTTTGCTCATATCGAACTTGAAATGCCATGCTATTATTACTTAATATTATTATTATTTTATTCATATTCCATATGACGAAGGCATAGTCTTTTTTTCTCTCAAATAAAAAAACTCATTGGCGCCAAGCGTGAGGGAATGCTAGACGTTTGGTAATTTCTCCTCCAACCAGGATGAAAGATCCCATTGAAGCGGCTAATCCCATGCATATTGTATGTACATCTGGTGGCACAAATTGCATAGTATCATAAATAGCTATTCCTGGGATTACCCATCCGCCGGGAGAATTTATAAACAAATACAGATCTCTGGTATCATCCTCTATACTGAGATATACCATGAGACCAACAAGTTGATTCGAGATCTCGCTATCAACTTCTTGGCCTAAAAAAAGTAATCTTTCTCGATGAAGTCGGTTGATTAGGACAAAATTCTATTCCTTAGGAACCGTACACGCACCTTTGGGTGCATACGGTTCAAAAAATCAAAATTGAGAAAAAAAAAAAAAAAAAGAAATTGTCGATTCCAGCCCTATTTCTTTTTTCGTAGCGGGCTTTTTCTTCCACTTTTTAAGAAACATGAGTTTTGACTTGCTTCCCTATAAAATCAAAAAAGAATTCACTGAACTTATCGAGCTAACCCCTCATTGATGTATTGTTTCATCGAGATCTAAATCACGATGTAATTTTCTTGTTCCCGAATGGGCCTCTTCCACTCTTTTAGGTTTATGCTCTACTCCGGGTAAAGATCTGCCCGAATTCGATTTGCACATATAGGACAAATGATCCCAGTACCGCTTCTTTTTGCTATGCCTTCTTTTTTTTTTTTCAATTTGTTTCATTTTCATGCCTTCCACAAAATATTCGATGTATTCATCATATTATTCCATTAATTGGCAATTTGAGATCACTCATATGGTATAAAGGAATCATTTCTGATAGGGTGGTAATCGTACATGGATTACCTTGGTATTTTCTGAACGGAGCCTGTATACTTCATTTTATTGGTCCAAGCCAACCATAAATTCTTTTAATTGAGAATATTGATCCTCCAACCAAATAAATTGATCTAATTGCACTTCACGCTTCGAATTATTGATGGTTCAATCAATCTTTCTTGGGCGAAACAGAGGATATCTCGATCGGGGGAGAGAACGGGGAAATCCCATATGACCCAATATGTCTGACAAGTCACACTATACGTCAACCCAAACTGCATCTTCCTCTCCAGGACTCCGAAAAGGTACTTTTGGAACACCAATGGGCATTAAATGAAAGAAAAATGAAGTATTCTATTTCACTTTGATGTGGAAACGTAACAAACAATGGTTTATTGTCTTCATAATATTGTCGTTTATCGTATTTTATCGATAGATTGGAAGATTCATAGAGGAAGACGGAATAAAGGAAAATTCTTACGAACGGATCGTTCGAATGAGAAACAAGTATCTATACATTCGCTCACAAAAAATAGGATTAATCCCCCCATTGCGTATTGGTACTTATTGGGTATAGAATAGATCTGCTTCTCTTTGTTCCTACGAACAGAATTGTTCAATTATTACTAACGGAACAGAATAAATATTAACCCTTGTTTCGAGATAATCCAATGAAAAGGTGAGGTCCATAGCATAGTTATTTCCAATGTGATAAAGTTACATAGTATCTATTTTTTCTTTGAGAAAGGGGTATTTCCATGGGTTTGCCTTGGTATCGTGTTCATACCGTCGTATTGAATGATCCCGGTCGGCTGCTTTCTGTCCATATAATGCATACAGCTCTAGTTTCCGGTTGGGCCGGTTCGATGGCTCTATACGAATTAGCAGTTTTTGATCCTTCTGACCCCGTTCTTGATCCAATGTGGAGACAGGGTATGTTCGTTATACCCTTCATGACTCGTTTAGGAATAAACAATTCATGGGGCGGTTGGAGTATTACAGGAGGAACTATAACGAATCCGGGTATTTGGGGTTACGAAGGTGTGGCCGGGGCACATATTGTGTTTTCTGGCTTGTGCTTCTTAGCAGCTATCTGGCATTGGGTGTATTGGGACCTAGAAATATTCTGTGATGAACGTACGGGAAAACCCTCTTTGGATTTGCCCAAGATTTTTGGAATTCATTTATTTCTCTCAGGGGTGGCTTGCTTTGGGTTTGGCGCATTTCATGTAACAGGCTTGTATGGTCCTGGAATATGGGTATCCGATCCTTATGGCCTAACCGGAAAAGTACAATCTGTAAATCCAGCGTGGGGTGCGGAAGGTTTTGATCCCTTTGTTCCGGGAGGAATAGCCTCTCATCATATTGCAGCAGGTACATTGGGTATCTTAGCAGGTCTATTCCATCTTAGTGTCCGCCCACCCCAACGTCTATACAAAGGATTACGTATGGGCAATATTGAAACTGTCCTTTCCAGTAGTATCGCTGCTGTCTTTTTTGCAGCTTTCGTTGTTGCTGGAACTATGTGGTATGGTTCAGCAACTACCCCGATCGAATTATTTGGTCCCACTCGTTATCAGTGGGATCAGGGATACTTCCAGCAAGAAATATATCGAAGAGTTGGCGCCAGTCTAGCCGAAAATCTGAGTTTATCGGAAGCTTGGTCTAAAATTCCCGAAAAATTAGCTTTTTATGATTACATCGGTAATAATCCGGCGAAAGGTGGATTATTCCGGGCAGGCTCAATGGACAACGGGGATGGGATAGCTGTTGGGTGGTTAGGACACCCTATCTTTAGAGATAAAGAAGGGCATGAACTTTTTGTACGCCGTATGCCTACTTTTTTTGAAACATTTCCAGTAGTTTTGGTGGACGGAGACGGAATTGTGAGAGCCGACGTTCCTTTTAGAAGAGCAGAATCGAAGTATAGTGTCGAACAAGTGGGTGTAACTGTTGAGTTCTATGGTGGCGAACTCAATGGAGTCAGCTATAGCGATCCTGCTACTGTGAAAAAATATGCTAGACGTGCCCAATTGGGTGAAATTTTTGAATTAGATCGTGCTACTTTGAAATCCGATGGTGTTTTTCGGAGCAGTCCAAGGGGTTGGTTCACTTTTGGACATGCTACGTTTGCTTTGCTCTTCTTTTTCGGACACATTTGGCATGGCGCTCGAACCTTGTTCAGAGATGTTTTTGCTGGGATTGACCCAGATTTGGATGCTCAAGTGGAATTTGGAGCATTCCAAAAACTTGGAGATCCAACTACAAGGAGACAGGTAGTCTGATACAACATTGCTCCGGTATCTTTCGCCTCTATATTTTATTTTTTTGATTTGACATAAGGTACCGTAGAAATATTGATTTGAATCATCGCCTTTCTTTGCTCTTGTCCTTTCTTTATCTGGGAAATAATCCTAAATGAACAGGTGTGGAAGCTATAATTGTAAACAACGATCGAATCTATGGAAGCATTGGTTTATACATTCCTCTTAGTCTCGACTTTAGGGATAATCTTTTTCGCTATATTTTTTCGAGAACCGCCTAAGGTCCCGACTAAAAAGATGAAATGATTTTTCATTATCTTAATTGAAGTAATGAGTCCCCCATATGGGGGACTCATTACTTCAATTAGTCTCCGTGTTCCTCGAATGGATCTCTTAGTTGTTGAGAGGGTTGCCCAAAAGCGGTATATAAGGCGTACCCTGTAAAGCTTACAAGTGAACCAGATATGGAGATGGCGACTAAGGTTGCTGTTTCCATTATTAGAGAATTTCAAGACCACGATGGATCTATGCTACGATAAGATCGTTTATTTACAACGGAATAGTATACAAAGTCAACAGATCTCAACCAATGCAATAGTATTTATGGCTACACAAACCGTTGAGGGTAGTGCTAGATCTGGGCCAAGACGAACTATTACAGGGGATTTATTGAAACCATTGAATTCAGAATATGGTAAAGTGGCTCCTGGATGGGGAACCACCCCATTTATGGGTGTCGCAATGGCTCTATTTGCGATATTCCTATCTATTATTTTAGAGATTTATAATTCTTCCGTTTTACTGGATGGAATTTCAATGAATTAGGTCCATAAGAACCAGAAGCCCTAGCTTTTCAATCAAAAATGAATCACTTAGGACTCAGATTTATAGTCCATTCTGGTAGTTTGACCGTGGAATTCCGTTGTTTCGGTATTTCCGGAATATGAGTGTGCGACTTGTTATAATTGATCCTATTGATAGTACAGAGAATGGGTCTGTCATCTCGACAGAGATGGTTCTGCCTCGTCGGATATTCATCCTAGTATCTGGAGCACGGAATATATGGAATAGATCAAGAAATATTTGAACTATGATTCATACCTACTATTCAGACCTCGTGACTGGACTTCAAAAAATTTTCAAACAAAGAGGTATTTGATAAATTGAACGATTTTTCTTCCTTTAGAATCATGCTTATTTTGACCGAAGGACAAATCTTTCTCTGGATTTTTAGTCATTACATCTATGAATAAGTGATGATCAAATAGTTCTTACTCATAGAACCCTTGGTCTTAGTTTTTGGGTTTTATTGAATCATCGTGGTTCTAGTATGAATCTGAGGTTTCAATCGATTCATAGGGTCTCAACAAGAGAATTCCTATCAAAAAAAAAAATAGTAAACAATAGTCAATCTGCATTACGCACAAACAAAAACAACAAATCAAATAACAAATAAATAGGGGAATAGAAGATTCAAGAGGCCTGTAACGATCAACATAAAGACAGATGAGCTAACTTGATATTTTGGCATTCTCATCACAACAAAGAAGAGAGTTCGGATTTTGGTCCCTTCGTATCTTCAGAGACGATTGAATCAAGCGGATAAATAAGAAATTTCAAATTTTCTATTACATATCCATTGTAATCAGTATTTGGGTGTTTCTGCTTGAGCCGTACGAGATGAAATTCTCATATACGGTTCTCAGAGGGGGAGTCCCCTTGGTTTACCTATCTCAATAAAGTATATGATTGGTTCGAGGAGCGTCTCGAGATTCAGGCGATTGCAGATGATATAACTAGTAAATATGTTCCTCCTCATGTCAATATATTTTATTGTCTAGGAGGGATCACACTTACTTGTTTTTTAGTACAAGTAGCTACGGGTTTTGCTATGACTTTTTACTATCGTCCGACCGTTACGGAGGCTTTTGCCTCTGTTCAATACATAATGACTGAAGCCAACTTTGGTTGGTTAATCCGATCAGTTCATCGATGGTCAGCAAGTATGATGGTCCTAATGATGATCCTACACGTATTTCGTGTGTATCTCACGGGCGGATTTAAAAAACCTCGCGAATTGACTTGGGTTACGGGTGTGGTTCTGGCTGTATTGACTGCATCGTTTGGTGTAACTGGTTATTCCTTACCCCGGGACCAAATCGGTTATTGGGCAGTAAAAATCGTGACAGGCGTACCTGAAGCTATTCCCGTAATAGGATCACCTTTAGTAGAGTTATTGCGTGGAAGTGCTAGTGTGGGTCAATCTACTTTGACCCGTTTTTATAGTTTACACACTTTTGTATTACCTCTTCTTACTGCCGTATTTATGTTAATGCATTTTCCAATGATACGTAAGCAAGGTATTTCAGGTCCTTTATAGAGAAGACAGATCATAGATATTTGTAATCGATCATATATAATTTCGGGGAGGAACAATAGTGTTTTATTGCTACAAATATGGATTATTGATAAGACATCTTTTTGGATATTTCTCTTCAACTAACTACGAAGTATTGTATTCTTTATTTGATACGAATAGTTGAAGTACATTCTCCGAAGAGAAGATGGA